AGAAAAATCGAAGTACTAAAAAGTGAAATACGTGTAATACAAGAAAAAGAAAGAAAAAGCCTCATTAGCCCATTGCTTTTTGATTATCGACGATGGTATCGCCCATTTCGCTACATTCAAAATAATAGACTTGAGCAAGCTATAAGAAATGAAATGTCACAATATTTTTTTGATACACAACAAAGTGATGGAAAAGAAAGAATATCTTTTACCTATCCAAGGAGTTTATCAACTTTTTTTAAAGTGATCAAAAGAAAAATAAATATCCTACTAGAAAAAACTCTTTCTAATCAATTGGACAATGCTTGGGTTTCTAGAAACAAAAAAAAAATGAATCATCTGAAAAATGATTTTTTCAATAGAATTAACCATCTAGACAAAGAAAAAATAGATGGAGAAATAGAACAGGAAAAAGAACGGGAACAAAAAGCAGTGGAGATACTTGAAACAAGAACTCGATTATGTATAGAAGATGATAAGACTAAACAAGAATACTACTTACCCCAAATGTATGATCCTTTCTTAAACGGGCCATACCGTGGAAAAATCAAAAAAGAGCTTCCGCCTTCCACCATAAAAAATACTTTGATCGCAGATTCGAGAGAGACAGGTGAGCAAAATCGGTTACATGATCTTCTTCTCCCGAATTCCAATTACGAAAATTTTGACCAAAATACGAATACTTTAGAAATTGGTGATATTTTAGAAATTGATGCGTTTTCATCTATTCTAATACACAAAATAAGTAAAAAAGTCCCTCGATGGTCATACAAATTAATCAGTGAATTGGAACAACTATCATTTCACTACAGTCCGCCAGCAGAGCATGAAATTCGTTCAAGAAGGGCGGTAGGTGAATATCTTCTTTTTGATCCTTCAGAGACTCATACTACTACTAAAGCTACAGATAAAGAAACGAAGACTAATGCTAGCAAAGAGACTGATACTGTTGATAAAGAAACCAAGACTAATGCTAGCAAAGAGACTGATACTGTGAATAAACAAACGAAGCCTAATGCTAGCAAAGAGACTGATACTGTGAATAAAGAAACCAAGACTAAAACCCCAGAAGAAGAGGCTAAAGAAGATGAAGAGAAGGGGCTTGTTTTGATGCGTTATGCACACCAACCCGATTTTAAGCACGGCTTAATCAAAGGCTCTATGCGAACTCAAAGGCGTAAAATTGTTATTGAGAAACTGTTTCAAGCAAATGCACATTCCCCCCTTTTTTTTGACAGGATAAAAAAAAAAAAACTTTTTTCTTTTGCTATCCCCCGCCCGGTTCAACTGAACCGAATTTTTAGAAATTGGTCGGCGGGAAAAGGGTTCAGGATTTTAGAGTCTACAGACGAACAAACAAAAAGAGAAGAAAAACCAAAAAGAGAATCTAAAAAGAAAAACGACCGAGTAAAGGAAAAAAAGCGATTAGAGATAGGGGAAGCCTGGGATACTTTTGAAATTACCCAAATGGTAAGGGGTTGCATTTTAATAGCCCAATCAAGTCTTAGAAAAAATCTTATATTACCTTCATTGATAATCGGTAAAAATCTTGGACGTATGCTATTATTGCAAATTCCTGAATGGTCTGAAGATTTCGAGGAATGGAATAGAGAAAAGCATATTAAGTGCACTTATACTGGTAATCCGTTATCCGAAACAGAATTTCCGGAAAATTGGTTGACACAAGGTATTCAGATCAAGATTGTATATCCTTTCCATCTGAAACCTTGGCACACATCTAAACCGCTAACTTCTCGTGATGACGTTTGTTTTTTAACAATTTTTGGAAGGGAAACAGAACTGCCTTTTGGCTCTCCCCGAAAAACACCTTCCTTTTTTGAGCCCATTTTAAAGGAACTCGAAAAAAAAATTGGAAAATATGAAAAGGTTACAGCTGAAAGCGTTTTAAAAAAAATAATAATAAAATTATTTAAAAAAGTTTCAAAAGAAACAAGAACAACAAACCAAAATCTTCCGTTTATAGAAAAAGACCTCTCCAAGGGTAAACCAATTTTATTATTTAGATCGAGAGAAATAGGTGGAATGGAAAAAGAAAAAGATTCTAGAATAAGCAACCAGATAATTGATGAATCTTTTAGTCAAATTCAAAAAATTCAAATTCCAGATTGGACAAATTCTTCACTGATAGAAACTAAAATGCAAGATATGACTGATAGAACAAGTACAATCAAAAATCAAATAGAAAGAATTACCGAAGAGAAAAAAAAAGTAACTCTAGAACTAGATATTAGTACTTACAAAAAAAGTTGTAGATTAGAGTTGTCAAAAAAGATTTGGCAAATAGTAAAACTAAAAAACATAATATGTAAATTTCATTATTTTAGAAAATTTTTCATTCAAAGAATATATAACGATATTTGTTTATCTACTATTCATATTTGCCAAACGAATACACAACTCTTTGTTGAATCGACAAAAAATTTGATTGAAAAATATATTTCCAAGAATGAAACAAATAAAAAAATAATTAATAAAAAAACTAAAAATACAATTCACTTTATTTCAAATATAAAAACTTATAATAGTTGTAAGAAAAATTCAGAAATTTTTTGTGATTTATCCAACTTGTCACAAGCATATGTATTTTACAAAATATCGCAAACCGGGGTTGTTAACTTGTCTAAATTAAGATCCGTTCTTCAACATCATGGAACATCTTTCTTCCTTAAAACTCAAATGAAAGACTCCTTTCGAACACAAGGAATATTTCAGTCTGAAGTAATACATAAGAAACTTCAGCGGTCTATAACGAGTCAATGGAAAAATTGGTTAAGAGGGAATTATCAATACGATTTATCTCAGATTATCTGGTCTAGCTTAATGTCACAAAAACAAAAATGGCGAAATAGGGTTAATCGATATTGTAGGTCTCAAAAAAAAGATTTAAAAAAATGGAATTCATGTGGAAAATACCAATTAAGTCATTACAAGAAAAAAAAGGGTCCTAACTCATTATCGAATCAAAAAGATAATTTTCAAAAATGCTATAGATATGATCTTTTATCATATAAATCCATTAATAATGAAAATAAAGGTGACTCGGTTTTTTATAGATCAATCCCTCAAGTAACTAAAAGGCAAGCGGTTTCTGATAATTACAACATGTCGCAAAACTCCTTGTTTGCGATAACAGGAAGTATCCCTATCAATATTTTTATAGGAAGAATAGAAAGGGTATATATTCCATATATAGAAAAAAATCTTAATAGAAAATATTTTAATTGGGAAAATATCTATTTTGATCTTAGAAAAAAAGTGGCTATTGAATCCTGGGTCGCGGTAAATCCCAGCAGTAATCAAAAGACTCGAATTGGGACTAATAATTTTCAATTAATTGATCCAATTGATAAAGAAGAAGAAGAAGAGGAAGAGATCAATCCCAGCAGTAATCAAAAGACTCCAATTGGGACTAATAAGGATGAAATATTTTATGCAATTGATAAAGAAGAAGAGGAAGAGATCAATCCCGAAGAAGAGATCAATCCCGAAGAAGAGATCAATCCCAGCAGTAATCAAAAGACTCCAATTGGGACTAATAACGATCAATTAATTGATCCAATTGATAAACAAGAAAAAGACCCTTTTTATATTCCGATTAATCAAAATCCAGAAATCAATCAACCTAATTCTCCAAATTCTTTTTTTGATTGGATGGGAATGAATGAACAAATACTAAATCGTCCCATCTCGAATCTGGAACTTTGGTTCTTCCCAGAATTTGTGCGGCTTTTTAATGTATATAAAACGAAACCGTGGATTATACCAAGCAAATTACTTCTTTTAAATTCGAATCTAAGTGAAACCGATAATAAAAAGAAAAACATCGCTGAAAACCAAAATCTTGAAGAAGAAGATTCCGCGAAATCAGACATGAAAAAAGGTACAAAGAAAAGTAAAACCAATAGTGAAAAGAAAAGTGAAACCGATAGTGAAAAGAAAAGTGAAACCGATAGTGAAAAGAAAAGTGAAACCGATAGTGAAAAGAAAAGTGAAACCGATAGTGAAAAGAAAAGTCTAAGTACAAGAGAGCTAAGAGAGTTATTCATGAAAAAGTATTTCCTTTTGCAATTGAGATGGGATCAAAGGAATAGCGGTCAAAACATTCGCAAAAATGTCCGGATATTAGCTCTCCCGAAGAGCTCGATAAATCTAGAAACCATGACTCTATCATGCATTGAAAGGAAAAAATTACAATTGAATGTAATGTGGAAGTCGAAGAGCAATTTGAGTATTCTAAAATTTTTCAAAAGCATAGGAGTGGTTGTGGACCGCCTTGGACTGTCTGTAAAAAACAATGGGCAATTTCTTATGTATCAAACCATAGGTATTTCGTTGGTTCATAAGAGTAAAAACAAAACTAATCAACAATACCGAAAACAAAGAATAATTCGAGCTAGAGAGAACAATCATTTTGATGCGCTTGTTCTTGAAAATATTTTATCGTCTAGACGTCGTAGAGAATTGAGAATTCTAATTTGTTTCAATTCAAACAATTGGAATGATGTGGATACCAATTCCGTATTTTTCAACGAAAACGGGGTAAAAAACTGTAGTCACTTTTGGGAAGAAAGGAACCTTCGTGATAAGGAGAAAAATGAATTAATTCAATTCAAGTTTTTTCTTTGGCCCAATTATCGATTGGAAGATTTAGCTTGTATGAATCGTTATTGGTTTGATACTAATAACGGCAGTCGTTTCAGTATCTTAAGGATCCACATGTATCTACCATTGAAAATTCGTTGATAGTATTACTATATACCCTGTAGCAGGGTATATGATAGAAAACAAATGCACACATGCCTTATCTTATACCTCATTCGAATCTCACTGAATAGAGGATACAGCGTATCCATTAGACCTATAAATTATCAATGAATCCAAAGATATTCATTTCATTTTAGGTCTAATTGATTCACTTTTGTGAATACAAAAATGTACGAGATTCTTATCTGAATTCAAAATAGGATTTTGAATTCATTGGAATGGATAAACTGAGGAGTTCAGAAAGCAATTTATTCTATATCAATCATTCAAATTATTGGCATTCTTTTTATTGATCAATAAAATTCGTTAAAATATATATCAGGGAAGGGGATCAATTCTTTTTTTATGGTAAAAAACTTATTCATTTCGGTTATTTCTCAAGAAGAAACCAAAGAAAACAGAGGGTCCGTTGAATTTCAAATATTCAATTTCACCAATAAGATACAGAGACTTACTTCCCATTTAAAATTGCACAAAAAAGACTATTTATCTCAGAAAGGTTTGCGTAAAATTTTGGGAAAACGTCAACGGCTGCTAGCTTATTTGTCAAAAAAAAATAAAGTACGTTATAAAGAATTAATTGAGAAATTGGATATTCGAGAGACAAAAACTCATTAATTTTTAATTTGAGGAGTCATTTGTTTTTAACTTATTTGTTTCGTTTCAATTTTGATGAACCTCTTTTCACATTCAGCAATTCATGGAAGAATTACATGGAAGAACGAATCGGTAAAAAATTTATGACTGCACCAGCTACAAGAAAAGACCTCATGATAGTCAATATGGGTCCTCACCACCCATCAATGCATGGTGTTCTTCGACTTATTCTTACTCTCGATGGTGAAGATGTTATTGACTGCGAACCAATATTGGGTTATTTACACAGAGGGATGGAGAAAATTGCGGAAAACCGAACAATTATACAATATTTGCCCTATGTCACACGTTGGGATTATTTAGCTACTATGTTTACAGAAGCAATAACCGTAAATGGACCTGAACGATTGAGCAATATTCAAGTACCTAAAAGAGCTAGCTATATCAGAGTCATTATGTTGGAGTTAAGTCGTATAGCTTCCCATTTGTTATGGCTCGGTCCATTTATGGCGGATATTGGGGCGCAGACTCCTTTCTTCTATATTTTTCGAGAAAGAGAGTTGATATATGACCTATTCGAAGCTGCCACCGGTATGCGAATGATGCATAATTTTTTTCGTATCGGGGGAGTAGCTGCTGATCTACCCCATGGCTGGATAGATAAATGTTTGGATTTTTGCAATTATTTTTTAACAGGGGTTGCTGAATATCAAAAACTTATTACACAGAATCCCATTTTTTTAGAACGAGTTGAAGGTATAGGCACTATTAGGGCAGAAGAAGCACTCAATTGGGGTTTATCCGGACCAATGCTACGAGCTTCGGGAATCGAATGGGATCTTCGTAAAATCGATCAGTATGAGTGTTACGACGAATTTGCTTGGGAGGTTCAATGGCAAAAAGAGGGGGATTCTTTAGCTCGTTATTTAGTAAGAATCGGCGAAATGGAAGAATCCATAAAAATGATTCAACAGGCCCTGGAAGGAATTCCGGGGGGGCCTTATGAGAATTTAGAAATCCGACGTTTTGATAGAGTAAAACATCCCCAATGGAATGATTTTGAATACCGATTCATTGCTAAAAAAACCTCTCCTATTTTTGAATTATCGAAGCAAGAACTTTATGTGAGAGTCGAAGCTCCAAAGGGAGAATTGGGAATTTTTCTGATAGGAGATCAGAGCGTTTTTCCTTGGAGATGGAAAATTCGTCCACCGGGTTTGATCAATTTGCAAATTCTTCCTCAGGTGGTTAAAAGAATGAAATTGGCTGATATTATGACGATACTAGGTAGCATAGATATCATTATGGGGGAAGTTGATCGTTGAAATGATAATTGATACAACACAAATCCAGGCTATCCATTCCTTTTCCGGATTGGAATCCGTAAAAGTCAAAGAAGTCTATGGGATCATATGGATACTTGCCCCTATTTTGACTATTGTATTAGGAATCACAATGGGTTTACTAGTAATTGTTTGGTTAGAAAGGGAAATATCCGCGGGAATACAACAACGTATTGGCCCCGAATATGCGGGTCCTTTAGGAATTCTTCAAGCTTTAGCAGATGGTATCAAACTCCTTTTGAAAGAAAGCCTTCTTCCATCTCGAGGGGATACTCGCTTATTCCGTATCGGACCTTCCATAGCAGTGATATCCGTTTTTCTAAGTTATTTAGTAATTCCTTTTGGTTATAAGCTTGTTTTAGCCGATCTTAGTATTGGGGTTTTTTTCTGGATCGCCGCTTCAAGTATTGCTCCCGTTGGACTTCTTATGTCCGGATATGGATCAAATAATAAATATTCCTTTTTAGACAGAATACAGAATCTCTGATATTGAAAATAAAAAAGTATCTTTTAGAGAAGAAAGCGCTGAACTAGAAAGGCAAACAGCCAATATATTGGAAAGCGAATTCGCACTTGAGGCAGAAAAGGTGAATTTAAAAGAATTAATAGATTATTTTTTAGAAAATACAGCTGCCTTGGAACGACCACAAGCTACTATGCAAGCTCCGGAGGGTTCTTTGAAAAAGGAAGGACATTCTTTAATCCGAACTACAAATGCACTGAGAGAAGCTCAGTTTGTACTGATCGAGCGCAATGATTCTTTGAATGAAAGAGATTTACTACTCGTAAAATATCATAAGATCTTATCTTGGATATATTTTGATGGTAATTTGGAAGAAGAAACTCCTCTTATTTTGCGATTCGAACCTTCTACTATTTTTGAATTAGAACTTTCTACTCTTTGGGGAGGAGAACCTTCGCGTCGTACTAATGAAACAAATGAAAGAAATAAATCCTGTAATTATAGTCATATAGCCAATACAAAACTCTTACCCAATTTAAGTAATTTTAAACATAAGAACTTAATTTGGGTAAGTTTTTTTTTTTAACCTAGTATAATTGAGTTTTCTTAATTTTTGTAAAACAGAAAAATAAAGATTGATACAAAAAAGAAATAAAAAAACAAATAAAAAGGAATTCTCGCATATCCTAAATATTTGATACCTTCGCTAGCAATAAAACTAAGAAAAGCAAAACAATTAAATATTTGGTCAATAATTCTTAAATCAAAACAACGAATAATTTGAGAAAACCTTCGTACTTGGCAAACAAAAAAATTCTTATAAAAAGTATCTATATAAGCACGATTATAGGCCCAGTCATATATCACAAAGACTATTTTGTCGCGAATAACTCTCTTAAGGCTTTTTTGATGAAGCGAATTAATTAATAGAAAACTTTTGAAAGACGAATAGGTGGGTTTATATAATAATAATGCTATAAATATTCCGCAATAAGCAATCCCCACGGAAATTACCGTATGATTTAAAAACTCGGCTAAATCTGTTGAATTAGTGTGATGCAAAAGATAAATAGCAGGATGTAACCATTGGGTTAAGATGTCGAGATTGAAACCAAGCTCCTTCGGAATTCCTAAGAATCCAATTACAAAAGTTACAAAACACAATAGAATTTGTGGAAATAACATAGTATTTTCTGATTCAAAAGGATCAGAAGTATAAGAAATTTTGGTTTGATTCTCCCCTTTCTCATCAATTGTGAAAAAGCGAAAATTTTTGTTAATTGGCTTTGAACCCTTTTTTCCCCATAGAGACATTGAATCAGCAGGGTTATTTTTTTTTCCACTATAATTTTGAAAACCAACGTTTAAATGTCCTTCAAAAGTCATTAAATAAATCCGAAACATATAAAATGCGGTTAATCCCACTGTGCCCCAAGCTATTAGGGCGAAAATCGGCGAATAAAGCCAGCTATCATTAAGAATTTCATCTTTTGACCAAAAACAAGCAAGGGGCGGAATACCACAAAGTGAAAGTGTACCTAATAAAAAAGCACCTTTGGTTATCGGTACGTGTTTTGTTAAACCGCCCATAATAACCATATTCTGACTTTTTTCGGGAGAATAACCAATAATAGTCTCCATTGAATGAATAACGGATCCAGCTGCTAAGAATAATAATGCCTTAGAATAAGCATGAGTAATCAAATGAAATAAAGCACTTCGGTAAGACCCCATTCCTAGAGCTAACATCATATAACCCAATTGAGACATTGTGGAATAAGCTAAACCTCTTTTAATGTCTTGTTGAGCAAGAGCTAAAGTAGCTCCTAATAAAACTGTTATGATTCCTATCAAGGAGATGAAATACATTATGTAAGGTATAACTAAGAAAAGAGGAAGAAGCCTAGCTACAAGAAAAATTCCCGCTGCTACTAAGGTAGCAGCATGTATAAGAGCCGAAATCGGAGTAGGTCCCTCCATGGCATCGGGTAACCAGACATGAAGAGGAAATTGTGCGGATTTCGCAATTGCACCGACAAATAACAGCGAAGCGCATAAAGTAACAAATAAAAGATTGACCTCTTTGCTCGAAATCAAATTATTCAATATTTGGAATAACTCCCGAAATTCAAAACTGCCTGTTATCCAATAAAAGCCTAAAATTCCTAATAATAAACCAAAATCCCCTACACGATTAGTTACAAACGCTTTTTGGCAAGCATTTGCCGCACCGGGTCGTGTAAACCAAAACCCTATTAATAGATAGGAACATAGTCCAACCAATTCCCAAAAAATATAAATTTGTATAAAATTAGAACTAGTAACTAATCCCAACATGGCAGCACAGAAAAAACTCATATAAGTAAAAAATCTCAAATATCCTTGATCATGAGCCATATAATTATCACTATAAATAAGAACCAAAATTCCAACAGTAGTGACTAATATTGACATAATAGAAGTAAGTGGGTCGATCAAGTAACCGAATTCAAAAGAAAAATCATTAGTTATTATCCAAGACCATACATATTGATAGATAGAACCCCTATTTATTTGCTGAATAGATAGATAGATTGAAAATGCCATGACTATACTTAACAATAAAACACTCTGAAAAGACCACATACGACGAAGATTTTTTGTTACCGTGGGAAAAATAAGAAGTCCTGCTCCTATTAACATAGGAACTAGAAGGGGAACAAAAGGTATGATCCACGCATATTGATATGTTTGTTCCATAAACAGTTTGAGTCTTAATTAATTATTTCCGATTCACCCGATTTTATTTTATCTCTTTTGAAAAGAGTCAAAAAAAAAATATGTACTAACTTAAACCAAACTGACAACTAAAATAAACTTTATAGAATTTTCTATTGTGAATTATTCTTAGTTAAAAACTTTCAATTATTTTATTCAAATCAAGAAGTTACAATTGGTCAAATAATCTGAAATAGATTCATTAGCAGTTTCGTTTTATTTTTCAAAGGAAAATTAGGTCTCTTTTCTTTTTATCCAAGGGAAAAGGATTACAGCTTTCAATTTCATTAAGCAAGAGTAGGGTTTTGATCTTAAACCTTTCAATTGCACGTAGAACGATGAAAATAGCCAGAAAGGCCGTTTTAGTTTCTCTTTTTCATTAGAATTCTAATTCTTATAATTCTAAGACGAAGTTCAACTAATTTGATGATTTCTACAGCACATCGAATTCTATAGATTTTATTTTATGAATAATGCGAAATAGAGATAGCAATCAAAACAAACGAATCGTTTTTACGAATATATTATGACAATAATAAGAAAAGGTAGAATAAAAAAAAGCTAGATAGTAAATAGTAAAAACGATTCATTTTGCGCAATAGATGTCTTTCACATCCAGTTTTAACCTCAAATTAAGTAATTTCTTCATTTTTAAATGGCAGTTCCAAAAAAACGTATTTCGAAATCAAAAAAGCGTATTCGTAAAAATACTTGGAAAAGAAAGAGTTTTTGGACAGCATTAAAAGCTTTTTCGTTAGGAAAATCCCTTTCGACCGGGAATTTGAAAAGTTTTTTTGTATCACAAACAAATAAAAAAACGTTGGAATAATCTGAGTCGACTTTCTTTTTTTTTAGACTAAAATTTCATGACTTCGGCTTTCTATTGATTTCTTATTTAGAGTTAATATAGAATTGGGAAATCGAATGCCTTGCTCTTAGCTCTTATGATATGAGAATACGAAATCCTAGATTTACTCATCTTTTTACTTAACTTAAAAAAAGAATACCTTTGAGGGTTCCCAAACATCATTTCGAGGGGGGCGAGTCTTATTTTCCCCATCAACCTATTTGTTTATGACAAGTAAGACTTTTATAGAATAATATAATAAATTAATAAATAGAGTAAAGTAATACAATAAGGCGGATATGAAGATCTTTCGGTTTAGTTAAGAATCGTTGAAACTTATGAATTACTTTTGAAAATTGAAACCCTTTTTTATTTTGGGTAACTTTCTGACTTTTTCTTTTTGATGAATTCTTATACGGATCCCCAAGACTATCTTGTCATGTAATAAATATTGACAAAAGCCCCAATTTTGAATTTTAAAATCAAGTATAAAATAAGAAAAGGAGTATGTTAGATTTGCATAATCGGTTAATTATGAGTGTTTTAAAATAGGTATATAGGTATTGCTAAAATTCATTTTTTTGTTTTGATTTCTGAAATCAAGACAAAAAAATGAAAACCAAAATTTTTGTTTTGAATTCGACCCCTAGTTACGAATCAAACTATCTAGTTACCAGAGTTTAATTGCAAGCGAGCCAAAAATACACGAAAACCATAAGTAATAAGTATAAGTGAAATAAAACAAAGACTCTAAACTCAAAAAATAAACTTTCAAATTCATATTTCAAGAAATTTTTATGTATAAAATTGAACCAGACTATACTGAATTTACCTTTCAAATCTTGACGTTTGCTTACTCATAGCCTATAATGAATTAGACTATTATGGGTTCACGACACGCCGCTATGGTGAAATTGGTAGACACGCTGCTCTTAGGAAGCAGTGCTAGCGCATCTCGGTTCGAGTCCGAGTGGCGGCATACCGTCTTCTAAAAAAAGAAAATAGACCTTATAATCTTATAAGGAATTCAATTCCCGATTTCCTTTTTAAAAATTTTCTTAGGTAATTGGGGGGCTAGACTCTTCGTTGTTTAAGCTTTTTTTATGATATTTTCAACCTTAGAGCATATATTAACTCATATTTCCCTTTCGATCATTTTAATTTTAATGACAATTCATTTGATAATATTTTTAGTCGACGAAATAAGAAAACTATCTGATTCATCAGAAAAGGGCATGCTAGTAACTTTTTTCTGTATAACAGGATTATTAGCTACTCATTGGATTTCTTCGGAACATTTCCCACTAAGTGATTTATATGAATCATTCATTTTCCTTTCATGGAGTTTCGCTCTGATTCATATCATTCCGTATTTCACAAAAAATACAAAATTTTTAAGCAAAATAATCAGCCCAAGCGCTATTTTTACCCAAGGGTTTGCTACTTCAGGTCTTTTAACAGAAATACATCAATCTTCAATATTAGTACCCGCTCTTAAATCCGAGTGGTTAATAATGCACGTAAGTATGATGATATTGGGCTATGCAGCCCTTTTATGCGGATCATTATTATCAGTAGCACTTCTGGTCATTACATTTCGAAAAAACGGAAAGCTTTTTTCAGGGGGCAACGATTTTTTAACTGAGTCATTTTTATTTGGGGAAAATCTTTTTCAAAAGACTTCTTTTTTTTCTGCTAAGAATTATTATAGGACCCAATTCATTCAACAATTGGATTTTTGGAGTTATCGGGTTATTAGTCTAGGATTTCTCTTTTTAACCATAGGAATACTTTCGGGAGCAGTGTGGGCTAACGAAGCGTGGGGATCTTATTGGAGTTGGGACCCAAAAGAAACTTGGGCTTTTATTACTTGGATTGTATTCGCAATTTTTTTACATACTCGAACAAATCTAAATTTGCAGAGTGTAAATTCCGCAATTGTGGCATCTATTGTGGCATCTATAGGCTTTCTTATAATTTGGATATGCTATTTTGGAGTCAATCTAGTAGGAATAGGTCTACATAGTTATGGTTCATTTCCATCAACATCTAGTTGAATTCAAAAAACGTTCTTACAAATCTAAGAGAGTGCAGCATATAATAAATAAAAAAGATAAAAGATTATAATAATTAGAATAATATAATAAAAAAAGATAGAATAAAGATTAAAACTTTGTGTGAACGAGCACACGTACCGTTTGAATCAAAGATTGTATTGATTCAAACGGTACGCGGGTGGTTCAAATTGATTGTTTTTAGTTAACTGAAGAGAAGAAAAAACCTTCCTTTTTACATTTACAACGAACGTTTTTTTTTTAAACTTTTTTTTAGGATTTTGGTTTTATTTATAAGACTTGTCGATAAAAAAAATGAGATAGAATAACTTCGACCTTTTCAACTGATAGTGAAAGAACGAAATCGGGGTACATACCAATACCTATAACAGGTAACAAAATGGAGATAGAAAGAAATAACTCTCGCGGTCCAGAATCCAAAAAAGAAGAGTTTGGGGCATTAAATAGCTTGTATCCATAAAACATCTGGCGTAACATAGATAATGAATAAATAGGAGTTAATATAATTCCAATTGCCATTACAAAAGAAATGAGTATTTTGGACATGAAAAGATATTTTTTGGCGCTAATTATTCCAAAAAATACTAGTAATTCGGCAACAAAACCGCTCATACCTGGTAATGCAAGGGAAGCCATTGAAAAGCTACTGAACATCGTGAATATTTTTGGCATTTGAATAGCTATTCCCCCCATTTCGTCAAGATAAACAAGCCGTATTCTATCATAAGTCGTTCCCGCCAAGAAAAAAAGTGCAGCACCAATAAATCCATGAGAAATTATTTGTAAAAGAGCTCCATTAAGTCCCGTATCGGTCATAGAACCAATTCCTATAATTATAAAACCCATATGAGATACAGAGGAATAGGCTATTCGTCTTTTTAAATTTCGTTGTCCAAGAGATGTTAAAGCTGCATAGATCATTTGTATTGTGCCTACTATCACCAAATAGGGAGAAAATAGAGAATGGACGTGAGGAAATAATTCCATATTGATTCGAATCAATCCATATGCTCCCATTTTTAATAAGATTCCGGCTAGAAGCATACAAGTACTGTAATGTGCTTCTCCGTGGGTATCGGGTAACCATGTATGTAGGGGTAAAATAGGTGATTTGACAGCAAAAGCAATAAAAAATCCAATATAGAATATTATTTCTAAAGCCGCGGGGTATGACTGATTTACTGATGTTTCAAAATTGAATGTTGGTTCATTCGAACCATATAAAGTAAGACCCAAAACTCCCATTAATAGAAAAATGGAACCCCCTGCCGTATACAAAATAAATTTTGTAGCTGAGTAGAGACGTTTCTTCCCCCCCCACATGGATAGAAGTAGATAAACGGGAATTAATTCTAATTCCCACATGATGAAAAAAAGGAAAAGGTCTCGAGAAGCAAATAATCCTATTTGACCACTGTACATTGCTAACATCAGGAAATGAAATAATCGAGAATCGCGAGTAACTGGCCGGGCCGCTAAAGTAGCTAAAGTGGTTATAAATCCTGTCAATAAAATGGGGCCTACAGAAAGTCCATCTATTCCCAATCTCCAATGGCAATCAAAAAAATTGATCCATTTATAAGTCTCCTCTAGTTGGATTAATGGATCGTCCACCTGGAAATGAAAACAAAATGTATAAGTCGTTATAAGGAGTTCTAAAATACATATACAAAGTGTATACCATCTAATTACCCTATTTCCTTTATGGGGAAGAAAGAAAACGATGGAACCCGCAAATATTGGAAAAACGACAATTATTGTTAACCAAGGAAAAAAATTCGTGGTAAAGACAAGATACACTTGGCCCACAAAACCCGTGCTCGAAAATCAAAATATTTGAGGCACGGGTTTTCAGTAAAAAAATGAAATGGATTCCGGTATAGTTTTCTGGAACATATTAATAAGCTAGACCCATACTGCGAGTTGTTTCATGCCATAAATAAACTCGGACACTCAAGAAATCTGTTGGACAAGCGGATTCACATCTCTTACAACCAACACAGTCCTCTGTTCTTGGAGCGGAAGCAATTTGTTTAGCCTTACATCCGTCCCACGGTATCATTTCTAATACATCGGTAGGGCAGGCTCGGACACATTGAGTACATCCTATACATGTATCATAAATCTTTACGGAATGTGACATTGGATCTATAGAGTTCTGAACGTCATAAATTTTCGATCTAGTAACCTTGATAAACAAATCCCTTTTTTAGATACCAGATGAATCAATGAGTTATCAGAATTTTTCGAATCAATCTACTTCTGGATTGGTTTAGGAGAGAGGGCTAAAATACTTTGATTTATTATGTTTTTGCAAACATGATCATACCTTATGTAGATGTAGCAAACCTACATGCGAATTCTAATCAATTTATCAACACTCAATATTAGAATTTATAGGATTCATACTAATTATTCAACAAATTTGATTGGTCAATACGAGTTGATTTTCTGTTACGATAAATTGAAGAAACAATAGCCAGCCCAATAGCTGCTTCAGCAGCTGCAATAGCTATAACAAAAATTGAGAAAATGTCTCCTTTTAATTGACGATTATCAAAAAAATACGAAAATGTTACCAAATTCATATTAACTGCATTAAGTATAAGTTCAAGACACATAAGGGCTCTAACCATATTTCGACTTGTGATCAATCCATAGATACCGATAGAAAATAAAAAGGCACTCAACACAAGGGCATGCTCGAGCATCATTCAAAAACTCCTTATCAATCTTGACTTGTTTCAATAAGAAAAAACAATTCAACCGATTCGATTGACTACTGTATAACAAATATGTAACAACAAAATCTAGCGGTAATAGATTGACTTCACGCTAAAGGCTTTCAATTTTAGATTTATACACTATACGGGAAAAAAAAGAATTGAAGGAAAATGAATGGGGTACAAGTTTTATTTGAATTCTTTGAAAATTTGAATATCACTTTTTTATTGACGAGCTACAACAATTGCACCTATTAGAGCAACTAAAAGAATTATTGAAATGAATTCAAATGGAAGAAAAAAATCTGTTGATAAATGAATTCCAATTTGTTGACTATTGCTTATCAAATCTTGCTCGATAATCTGGTTTGATCGTGTAGTCCAAATAATACCGTACCATGACGTATCTAGAATAGTCGAAATTAGTGAAATAAAAAGACTTATACAAACTTGTGAAGTAATACCATCTCCAAGGGTCCAAAGAGGAAAATCATTTGAATATTCTGAACCATTCAAGAACATCACAGCAAAAAGGATTAAAACATTTATAGCTCCTACATAAATGAGTAGTTGTGCAGCAGCTACAAAATAGGAGTTAGATAGAATATAGAATAAGGATATACAAACAAGAACCAATCCCAACGAAAAGGCCGAATAAATTGGATTGGGAAATAATACTACTCCTATACTCCCTAATATAAGACCTGATCCTAAAAAAACTAAAAGAAAATCATGTATTGGTCCAGGTAAATCCATTTTTTATCAATTCTAAAAAAAAAAAATATAAATCGAAGAATTTCATGATTTTATTGACCTCACCAGGAAAAAGAAGTTATTCATATGTCATTCTTTATTCAGCCAAAGAAAAACCCTGTTTATTCTTATCTCATTTATTCTTTTTGAAATCATTATTTTGACTAGTTACTAGAACAATAATCTAAACATAGAAATCAATTTTCTAGCCAAACGAAGTTACGAGTCTCACTAACCAATCAATAGGTTGAATTGACCAAGCAAAAGAATATCATTTTTTTAGACCCAAACTGAGATTAGTAATTGGTAATTTTGTTTAATCAATAGTTTCTTCATTTTTGATTTGAGGTAAATTCGAAATTTTTCGAATTGTATAATCCTCAATTACTGACATTGGTAACCGACCCAAAGCAATTTGATTAAAATTCAATTCATGCCGATCATAAGTAGAAAGTTCATATTCTTCAGTCATTGATAAACAATTTGTTGGACAATATTCAACACAATTACCGCAAAATATACAAAGTCCAAAATCAATACTGTAATTAAGCAATCGTTTCTTCCGAATATCTGTTTCCAATTGCCAATCAACAACAGGTAAATCTATAGGACATACACGAACACAAACTTCACAAGCAATGCATTTATCAAATTCAAAATGGATTCGGCCTCGAAAGCGTTCTGGTGTGATCAATTTTTCATAGGGATATTGAATAGTTACGGGTAAACGATTTGCATGGGACAGGGTAATCATGAAACCTTGGCCGATATACCTGGCAACTCGTATTGTTTGTTGACCATAATTCCTGAGTTCAGTTACCATAGGGAACATATCGTGAATATCTATAAAAAATTTATGCTTGTTTCTTTCTCTTGTTTGAGGCAAGCCGTCAATCTTGAATATTGTAGTCTTTTACAGTGAAAGAAGTTGAGACGAAGTTGTTAATAATAGATTACCTAGAGAAATAGGTAAAAGAAATTTCCATCCAAGATTTAATAGTTGGTCCATTCTGAGCCTTGGTAAAGTCCATCTTGTTGCAATAGAAATGAACAAGAACGAAAAGGTTTTAGCTAATGTAATAACGATACTTACTATTGCTCCAAAGACTTTACCCCTTTTAGTTATGTCAAAAAGCTCAGGAACAAATATGTATGGAATAGAAAGATTCCAACCTCCTAAGTAAAGAACTGTTACAAATAATGAAGAAATTAGTAGATTCAGATATGAAGCAATGTAAAATAAACCAAATTTGATGCCTGAATATTCGGTTTGATACCCCGCTACTAATTCTTCTTCCGCTTCTGGTAAATCAAAAGGTAATCGCTCGCATTCGGCTAAAGAAGAAATTATAAAAATGATAAACCCTATCGGTTGACGCCACAAATGCCACCCCCAAAAACCATACTTTGACTGCGCTTCAACTATATCAACTGTACTTGAACTGTTAGATAATCATAGTCGATGATAACAGTAATGTTATCATCGCTATTCCAGAACCGTACATGAGATTTTCATCTCATACGGCTCCTCAGAAGTCAAAAATAAATGTAAGGACTCTTCCATATTATTGATATGGGTGTCGGATAGATAGAGTCAAAAAATAAATATTCTACGGTCCCGAATTATACCAATAGAATTCTGTCTGCTATATAAATTAAGTGCTTCGGAATTGATCTCAATCTTTTAAGAATTTTCGTTGGTCTTTGTTTATTAATAACTTCATCTTTCAATAAAACAAAAAATTTGTTTTGTTTGTAGCAATATCACATAGACATTTCAACCTCTCATTTTCTTCAATTACGAAAAAGAATTAGGCATTTGTTCATGAATCGTGATAAAGATTTTGTCTCTTGATTTATTTTATTTCCTATGCCGAATAAAATCAATCTCACCTTTTTATTTCGCTCCTATTCTCCTTTCTCAGAAAAAAGGACACTTGGACCAAAGTAAAAGATTACTTCGTTCTTTATAGTTATTTTCTTAATCCGTGAATAGGAGGATACTCTGGATCAGGATCGTGGGGAGTACTTCTTGATTATTTCTACTAACTTCAAGTCCCCATTTGAATTCCTTATATGTATAGAAATATCTTGTTGGATAACTTACATAATCTTTATTACAAATCCTTTGTGTATCTTGGTCTTCCTACCCATCCACTCGTTTTTGAAATCTCCCGTTATGGAAATACATCTAGGATATATAGATAGTAAAAACTCCATACAGTTGATCTTTGAAACCCGCTTCCGGCTATGATGACTAATCCACCAAGCTTGGGGGTAAAAAGCAAACATAATAAAACTTTTTTATGTTTGCTTTTTTAACTTTATTCTTGTACATAGGAAAGAAGACTTAATCGTTGTACTGCCAAATTCGAAGCCGCTTTTTTTTCACTTATATAACTATCTAGTTTCCTTTATCATCCCCAAGTACCCAATACTCTAGAAGAACTACGAAGACAAAAAAATATGTATATAAAAAAAAAGAATAAATCACCCTAAATATCTGAAAAGTTAGAAACTTAGAAGGATTATTCTTATAAAAGAAAAACATTGAATAAAAATATGAAAATAAAAATACCGCATATATACCATATTTTATTGAACTTCAGGTTTTAAGAGGAAATTAATAGTTGTTCGATCTCACAAGTCAAAATTACCAAAACGCATAGAGCTTTTTTATACCTGATCGAATCACACGCAGAGAAATTGATAATACACATAAAGCTAAGGGTATTTCATAACTAATTGATTGAGCAGCTGCCCGTAGACCACCTAAAAAGGAATATTTATTATTTGATCCATATCCGGACATAAGAAGTCCAACGGGAGCAATACTTGAAGCGGCGATCCAGAAAAAAACCCCAATACTAAGATCGGCTAAAACAAGCTTATAACCAAAAGGAATTACTAAATAACTTAGAAAAACGGATATCACTGCTATGGAAGGTCCGATACGGAATAAGCGAGTATCCCCTCGAGATGGAAGAAGGCTTTCTTTCAAAAGGAGTTTGATACCATCTGCTAAAGCTTGAAGAATTCCTAAAGGACCCGCATATTCGGGGCCAATACGTTGTTGTATTCCCGCGGATATTTCCCTTTCTAACCAAACAATTACTAGTAAACCCATTGTGATTCCTAATACAATAGTCAAAATAGGGGCAAGTATCCATATGATCCCATAGACTTCTTTGACTTTTACGGATTCCAATCCGGAAAAGGAATGGATAGCCTGGATTTGTGTTGTATCAATTATCATTTCAACGATCAACTTCCCCCATAATGATATCTATGCTACCTAGTATCGTCATAATATCAGCCAATTTCATTCTTTTAACCACCTGAGGAAGAATTTGCAAATTGATCAAACCCGGTGGACGAATTTTCCATCTCCAAGGAAAAACGCTCTGATCTCCTATCAGAAAAATTCCCAATTCTCCCTTTGGAGCTTCGACTCTCACATAAAGTTCTTGCTTCGATAATTCAAAAATAGGAGAGGTTTTTTTAGCAATGAATCGGTATTCAAAATCATTCCATTGGGGATGTTTTACTCTATCAAAACGTCGGATTTCTAAATTCTCATAAGGCCCCCCCGGAATTCCTTCCAGGGCCTGTTGAATCATTTTTATGGATTCTTCCATTTCGCCGATTCTTACTAAATAACGAGCTAAAGAATCCCCCTCTTTTTGCCATTGAACCTCCCAAGCAAATTCGTCGTAACACTCATACTGATCGATTTTACGAAGATCCCATTCGATTCCCGAAGCTCGTAGCATTGGTCCGGATAAACCCCAATTGAGTGCTTCTTCTGCCCTAATAGTGCCTATACCTTCAACTCGTTCTAAAAAAATGGGATTCTGTGTAATAAGTTTTTGATATTCAGCAACCCCTGTTAAAAAATAATTGCAAAAATCCAAACATTTATCTATCCAGCCATGGGGTAGATCAGCAGCTACTCCCCCGATACGAAAAAAATTATGCATCATTCGCATACCGGTGGCAGCTTCGAATAGGTCATATATCAACTCTCTTTCTCGAAAAATATAGAAGAAAGGAGTCTGCGCCCCAATATCCGCCATAAATGGACCGAGCCATAACAAATGGGAAGCTATACGACTTAACTCCAACATAATGACTCTGATATAGCTAGCTCTTTTAGGTACTTGAATATTGCTCAATCGTTCAGGTCCATTTACGGTTATTGCTTCTGTAAACATAGTAGCTAAATAATCCCAACGTGTGACATAGGGCAAATATTGTATAATTGTTCGGTTTTCCGCAATTTTCTCCATCCCTCTGTGTAAATAACCCAATATTGGTTCGCAGTCAATAACATCTTCACCATCGAGAGTAAGAATAAGTCGAAGAACACCATGCATTGATGGGTGGTGAGGACCCATATTGACTATCATGAGGTCTTTTCTTGTAGCTGGTGCAGTCATAAATTTTTTACCGATTCGTTCTTCCATGTAATTCTTCCATGAATTGCTGAATGTGAAAAGAGGTTCATCAAAATTGAAACGAAACAAATAAGTTAAAAACAAATGACTCCTCAAATTAAAAATTAATGAGTTTTTGTCTCTCGAATATCCAATTTCTCAATTAATTCTTTATAACGTACTTTATTTTTTTTTGACAAATAAGCTAGCAGCCGTTGACGTTTTCCCAAAATTTTACGCAAACCTTTCTGAGATAAATAGTCTTTTTTGTGCAATTTTAAATGGGAAGTAAGTCTCTGTATCTTATTGGTGAAATTGAATATTTGAAATTCAACGGACCCTCTGTTTTCTTTGGTTTCTTCTTGAGAAATAACCGAAATGAATAAGTTTTTTACCATAAAAAAAGAATTGATCCCCTTCCCTGATATATATTTTAACGAATTTTATTGATCAATAAAAAGAATGCCAATAATTTGAATGATTGATATAGAATAAATTGCTTTCTGAACTCCTCAGTTTATCCATTCCAATGAATTCAAAATCCTATTTTGAATTCAGATAAGAATCTCGTACATTTTTGTATTCACAAAAGTGAATCAATTAGACCTAAAATGAAATGAATATCTTTGGATTCATTGATAATTTATAGGTCTAATGGATACGCTGTATCCTCTATTCAGTGAGATTCGAATGAGGTATAAGATAAGGCATGTGTGCATTTGTTTTCTATCATATACCCTGCTACAGGGTATATAGTAATACTATCAACGAATTTTCAATGGTAGATACATGTGGATCCTTAAGATACTGAAACGACTGCCGTTATTAGTATCAAACCAATAACGATTCATACAAGCTAAATCTTCCAATCGATAATTGGGCCAAAGAAAAAACTTGAATTGAATTAATTCATTTTTCTCCTTATCACGAAGGTTCCTTTCTTCCCAAAAGTGACTACAGTTTTTTACCCCGTTTTCGTTGAAAAATACGGAATTGGTATCCACATCATTCCAATTGTTTGAATTGAAACAAATTAGAATTCTCAATTCTCTACGACGTCTAGACGATAAAATATTTTCAAGAACAAGCGCATCAAAATGATTGTTCTCTCTAGCTCGAATTATTCTTTGTTTTCGGTATTGTTGATTAGTTTTGTTTTTACTCTTATGAACCAACGAAATACCTATGGTTTGATACATAAGAAATTGCCCATTGTTTTTTACAGACAGTCCAAGGCGGTCCACAACCACTCCTATGCTTTTGAAAAATTTTAGAATACTCAAATTGCTCTTCGACTTCCACATTACATTCAATTGTAATTTTTTCCTTTCAATGCATGATAGAGTCATGGTTTCTAGATTTATCGAGCTCTTCGGGAGAGCTAATATCCGGACATTTTTGCGAATGTTTTGACCGCTATTCCTTTGATCCCATCTCAATTGCAAAAGGAAATACTTTTTCATGAATAACTCTCTTAGCTCTCTTGTACTTAGACTTTTCTTTTCACTATCGGTTTCACTTTTCTTTTCACTATCGGTTTCACTTTTCTTTTCACTATCGGTTTCACTTTTCTTTTCACTATCGGTTTCACTTTTCTTTTCACTATTGGTTTTACTTTTCTTTGTACCTTTTTTCATGTCTGATTTCGCGGAATCTTCTTCTTCAAGATTTTGGTTTTCAGCGATGTTTTTCTTTTTATTATCGGTTTCACTTAGATTCGAATTTAAAAGAAGTAATTTGCTTGGTATAATCCACGGTTTCGTTTTATATACATTAAAAAGCCGCACAAATTCTGGGAAGAACCAAAGTTCCAGATTCGAGATGGGACGATTTAGTATTTGTTCATTCATTCCCATCCAATCAAAAAAAGAATTTGGAGAATTAGGTTGATTGATTTCTGGATTTTGATTAATCGGAATATAAAAAGGGTCTTTTTCTTGTTTATCAATTGGATCAATTAATTGATCGTTATTAGTCCCAATTGGAGTCTTTTGATTACTGCTGGGATTGATCTCTTCTTCGGGATTGATCTCTTCTTCGGGATTGATCTCTTCCTCTTCTTCTTTATCAATTGCATAAAATATTTCATCCTTATTAGTCCCAATTGGAGTCTTTTGATTACTGCTGGGATTGATCTCTTCCTCTTCTTCTTCTTCTTTATCAATTGGATCAATTAATTGAAAATTATTAGTCCCAATTCGAGTCTTTTGATTACTGCTGGGATTTACCGCGACCCAGGATTCAATAGCCACTTTTTTTCTAAGATCAAAATAGATATTTTCCCAATTAAAATATTTTCTATTAAGATTTTTTTCTATATATGGAATATATACCCTTTCTATTCTTCCTATAAAAATATTGATAGGGATACTTCCTGTTATCGCAAACAAGGAGTTTTGCGACATGTTGTAATTATCAGAAACCGCTTGCCTTTTAGTTACTTGAGGGATTGATCTATAAAAAACCGAGTCACCTTTATTTTCATTATTAATGGATTTATATGATAAAAGATCATATCTATAGCATTTTTGAAAATTATCTTTTTGATTCGATAATGAGTTAGGACCCTTTTTTTTCTTGTAATGACTTAATTGGTATTTTCCACATGAATTCCATTTTTTTAAATCTTTTTTTTGAGACCTACAATATCGATTAACCCTATTTCGCCATTTTTGTTTTTGTGACATTAAGCTAGACCAGATAATCTGAGATAAATCGTATTGATAATTCCCTCTTAACCAATTTTTCCATTGACTCGTTATAGACCGCTGAAGTTTCTTATGTATTACTTCAGACTGAAATATTCCTTGTGTTCGAAAGGAGTCTTTCATTTGAGTTTTAAGGAAGAAAGATGTTCCATGATGTTGAAGAACGGATCTTAATTTAGACAAGTTAACAACCCCGGTTTGCGATATTTTGTAAAATACATATGCTTGTGACAAGTTGGATAAATCACAAAAAATTTCTGAATTTTTCTTACAACTATTATAAGTTTTTATATTTGAAATAAAGTGAATTGTATTTTTAGTTTTTTTATTAATTATTTTTTTATTTGTTTCATTCTTGGAAATATATTTTTCAATCAAATTTTTTGTCGATTCAACAAAGAGTTGTGTATTCGTTTGGCAAATATGAATAGTAGATAAACAAATATCGTTATATATTCTTTGAATGAAAAATTTTCTAAAATAATGAAATTTACATATTATGTTTTTTAGTTTTACTATTTGCCAAATCTTTTTTGACAACTCTAATCTACAACTTTTTTTGTAAGTACTAATATCTAGTTCTAGAGTTACTTTTTTTTTCTCTTCGGTAATTCTTTCTATTTGATTTTTGATTGTACTTGTTCTATCAGTCATATCTTGCATTTTAGTTTCTATCAGTGAAGAATTTGTCCAATCTGGAATTTGAATTTTTTGAATTTGACTAAAAGATTCATCAATTATCTGGTTGCTTATTCTAGAATCTTTTTCTTTTTCCATTCCACCTATTTCTCTCGATCTAAATAATAAAATTGGTTTACCCTTGGAGAGGTCTTTTTCTATAAACGGAAGATTTTGGTTTGTTGTTCTTGTTTCTTTTGAAACTTTTTTAAATAATTTTATTATTATTTTTTTTAAAACGCTTTCAGCTGTAACCTTTTCATATTTTCCAATTTTTTTTTCGAGTTCCTTTAAAATGGGCTCAAAAAAGGAAGGTGTTTTTCGGGGAGAGCCAAAAGGCAGTTCTGTTTCCCTTCCAAAAATTGTTAAAAAACAAACGTCATCACGAGAAGTTAGCGGTTTAGATGTGTGCCAAGGTTTCAGATGGAAAGGATATACAATCTTGATCTGAATACCTTGTGTCAACCAATTTTCCGGAAATTCTGTTTCGGATAACGGATTACCAGTATAAGTGCACTTAATATGCTTTTCTCTATTCCATTCCTCGAAATCTTCAGACCATTCAGGAATTTGCAATAATAGCATACGTCCAAGATTTTTACCGATTATCAATGAAGGTAATATAAGATTTTTTCTAAGACTTGATTGGGCTATTAAAATGCAACCCCTTACCATTTGGGTAATTTCAAAAGTATCCCAGGCTTCCCCTATCTCTAATCGCTTTTTTTCCTTTACTCGGTCGTTTTTCTTTTTAGATTCTCTTTTTGGTTTTTCTTCTCTTTTTGTTTGTTCGTCTGTAGACTCTAAAATCCTGAACCCTTTTCCCGCCGACCAA